ACGACATGTTGTTGATATTGATTGAGTTGGAGGGACTTTCGATTACTTCATCCATCCATAAACCTAGACCCCGATAACCTTCGTAACCAAAGCGTCACGACAACATCCAAAGGTCACCCTTGGATTCTTAGGGGGGCAAGGAAGAGGCTGTTATGTTAGTTGTAGCGCGCCTTCCCTCTTTATAACACTTCGGAAAGATTTTGCAGTCTTTTCTTATGATGACCTGGTCGAGAGAGTACGATACATCGGTGTAAAAGATTGATCCCTTTGGATCTTGGTCCATGATGGCCTTTTGATTAATAGAACTGGAAGAGGAGGAAAAGAAATAGCTTATGATGACCATCTATTTGAGTCGATCATTTCGTAGATCTAATTCAAGTTTTTTTTGATGCAATGGAAAGGCCTTCAAATCTGAAGTTTTACGCTTAAAGGAAGAAATGTTCTTGGTGGATGCAGGACTTGCGACCGCCAGAATGAGTATGCAGGATGAGCCTAAAGGAGTTCCAATCAACCGAGCCACCAGGTTTGAGAATAAGGTGGGATCCTGTAGTGGCTGGTGAACCGCTTCTTCTTCTTCCACGAAGATTCACACAAAACCGAGCTTGGATGGAACTGAACAAGATTTGGCGAACGGGTCAAAGGCTTTTTTATTGATAAAGTAAAAGGAGGTTATTCAGTAGCCATCGCAGGTTTCATTACTTTTATTCCATTCTGTCTTCTCATAAGAAGAGGAAGGATATCGAATGATCAATTCACCATTGAGAGCATTAAGCCCAAAAGGACGAATATTGTGGTGTTCTAACAGCAGCAGTCAAACGGGGGCGTGAATGCGAGATGCCAGCGGAAAAGAAAAGGATAGAAGCTGGAGACTGGCCTATATTCCTACTAATGTGATCCCCATTACTTCAAATATGTTCTACACTACGATATATTGCTCTGATGTTTTTACAATTATCTTTTTTGAAGCAGATAGTTCACAGTGCTCATTCTATCGATACTGGGAAATAAAAAAAAAATAATGTTTACACTCAATTTTCATTACGAAGATGTATCACGTCAGGATCCGTTGCTCAAACCGAATCACGCCAACGTTATGGAAGTTCCTGGATCGTGTAAAATAAGAGTAGTACCAAAGGCAGCACCTTCTGATTTCATAATCAAAAATGGAAAATTGGCTATGGAGATTCCGTGCGGTCAGAAATTAATACAGACACAAAGGGCTTCGACAGGAAAGTCGTTTCGATCCAATCCATTCTTGGGGTCAAATAAAGAAAAAAAAGGATATGTAAGTGACCTAGCACGGCAAAGCACTCTCCGAGGGCATGGAATGTCTCATTTTTTGGTAAGAATCTCCGCAGTAATGTCTCTGTTAGATTTTCCGGTCGAAATACGGGAAAAGTCCATTCAATTCTTGATGGAAATGGAGTTTTGCGAATTCTCCCCGGAACTGGAAGATCATTTCGAGATCTTCGAACATATTCGAGGGTTCAATGTCACTATTGTAACTTCGGCCAACACACAAGATGAGACTTTACCACCGTGGAGCGGCTTTTTTCAAAAAGATGAGGGGGAAAGTCAGTAAGATGTCGGAGAAGCAAAATATACGAGATCACAAACGTAGATTGCTCGCGGCTAAGTATGAATTGAGACGAAAGCTTTATCAATTTGTAAAGATACCGATCGATCTAGTGATATATCGTCTTGGTAGCATCAAACCAATAGAACAAGGGTTAGCTCTGCAGCTGGTCTACAAGCAAGGTAAGTAGGTCCATGCGACCGGACCCGGATGTACCCTTTAGCCGCGGGGGGAACCGGGTAAACAAAGTCGCGATCAGAATGAATGGTAGTTCGCTGGGCCTGTCTTTTGCTCCCAGAGGTGCTGGTTCGAATCCAGTTTGTGACAACCACAAAGCCTTTGATCATAGAATATCTCGGGACCCCCGCTGGTAAGGGGCTCTGGCAGCTGCACTTTTTTTTTATGATGCATCGAATGCTTCCTCTGCTTTCAGTAAAAATCAAAAAGATTCCCGAGGCACTCTTTCTCTTATAGCGCTCTTTCCTTCCCTTCGAGCTAGCCGGAAGAAATCCATTTCTTTTATCTGTAAGAGAAAAGGCGCTTATTCCATGAAATAGGAGCGCAGCGGAGTCATGAACAAACAAGAATAGCCACTTCCTTATCTACGCTATTGACTTTCCTCCCCCCGTGGGAAGTAGCAAGAGCCTTTATCTAATCTACTATTGAACCATCTCACCTGAAAAAGTAAGTCGCTACCTTAAGGCATGCCTTGACTCCACTCGATGGGACTTGCTTTCATAAAGATTTTTGCTTATTGACTTTATTTACTCGCCTTTACTTTAGCAGAGATCTTGTTTGTATAAGTAAAAGAGGATAAGACCACCGTTTGCCACATTTGCTGATGAAACAAGATAAAGAACGGGTTCTCCCTACTTGCATTGAGCGGGATGCTGCTTTCTTCTCTGTTTTCGAGATCGATTGACT